AAAGAGGAGGCCCGGCTGGGTACTGCCAGGCCTGGCCATGGAAATCAAAAAGGCCCTTGGAAACAAAATTAAAGAGATATTCTTTATTTTCTTTTTTTTTTTATTCGAGATATCTTTTTCGAGTCGTTTATTTGAATTTTATAAAAATGGAATTGCTGATAAAAGTTGTATCTATCTATATAATACAATACAAAATAGAATCAAAAACGAATCTCTATAAGCTATCTAATAATTTATATAAGAAATTTATATAAATATAATAAATAAAGTAAAGAAGGGCTTTTTTTAAACATTATTTTTTTTTGTGTAATGTAACATAGTAATTGGCTTTTTTTCAATTAGGAGAGATGGCTGAGTGGATTAAAGCGGCGGATTGCTAATCCGTTGTACGAGTTATTCGTACCGAGGGTTCGAATCCCTCTCTTTCCGTTTCCGTCAATGGCTTGTTATCTTTCAAATTTTAATTTAGTGAACTTTTTTGTTTTTTTTAAGTTATAGTTAAAGATGTGGAACATAAAAAAATCCTAAGAGCATTTCTAAGAATCGAATAAAGCAAGGAAAACCTTCTTATTTTTTATTCTTCACGTCCAGGATTACGTCCTGGATCATTAGATAGGAATCCGAAGATGAAGAGAGAAACAAAGAATATCACTACGGTGTAAACAAAGAGTTTGAGAGTAAGCATTACACAATCTCCAAATCTGTTTTTCTGGGAAAAAGAAAATAGATTCTCTATTTTTATACTATGAACTATGGATCCTAGTTTGACACCAAGAAATGAAACGGTTTTCGAATTTCTAGAAATAGAAAAGAGTTTTCAGAAATTCACACACTTAGAATTCGATATTGTGGTGGACTCGATATAGGGTGTTTCAGTGAAAAAAAAAGTAAGAATCGGGAAATCGCGGGATCCAAATTTATCGTGGCTACTCAAGAATTTCACCGTTTGAATTGAGGGTTCATTCATATTGTAAGACTCATCTGATCTTATCAATTGGTAAAATTTTTTTTCTCGAACTCGAATAAATTATGAATTTTTCTAGGATAGTATTAAAGATCTCATCGAAAACTTACAGCAGCTTGCCAAACAAAGGCTAAGAGAAAAAAGAAAAGAGGTATTACTGGCATAACATCTACAATTGGATTCAAAAAAGCGTAGGCCTCGGGCAATTTGGCGAATAAAAAACTACTGGAATAAAGGGCAGAATTAAAACAGATATAAATCAAACTAAAGATATTAAGCATAACAAACATTTTTTTATTGGAGATAGTTGTATTTTGATTGAGTTATTAATATGTTATTGATAGAAGGTAAAAATGAAGAAAAGGAAGTCAGGTAGACAAAAAAATACTTCTTTGAACCGAACCAATCAAAACAAAAATCCTTCTATTCTCACAAGAGAATAGAAGAAATCATACTTTCATACAATATCTTAATTGAATTATATATAATGATCAATAAATTGAGTTTAATTCGACAGCTACACGTGTCAAAACCCTAATACTAAAATAAAACAAGAATCGAATTTCTTCCGTAGGGATTTGCACTGGAATTGACGAACAACCAATATCAATATTAGTGTTTATTAGTATTGAATAGAAATTCAAATGGGGCGTGGCCAAGTGGTAAGGCAACGGGTTTTGGTCCCGCTATTCGGAGGTTCGAATCCTTCCGTCCCAGAGTGGACTCTAATATATATCAGATATCAGAATCAAAATTCTCTTTTTGTTTTTGAGCAACGTTTTATTTACTATTTAAGAGTCTAATTTTTGTTTTGATAAAATTTACTTTTTGCTTCTAATTTTTAAAAATTTTCTCTGAATCTGATCTTTTTTCACAAATTGAATCGAGTTCGAATAATACGAAAACATAACAGAATCCATTTTTGATCCAGGTAAGATGGGAACATAGATCCCAAGAGGTTGAAGTCAAAAAAAGTCTGATGAGCCTTTTAGTTTATGCCTCCCCCTTTCACTTTCGTATTTAAGTTAGTTGCTTAGAAAAGTCTTACGTGCCATATCTAGTTGATTTTTCAAGGATACATTCTAAATCGAAATGCAAAAGCCTCTATATTCCCTATCTTTTTTTAATAAGACCGCCCAATTATTCTCCTTTTATTTCTGAATTCTAAACAAGAGGGTATTCTTGTTACTGATTGAATTCAATCAATGGGATTAAGTCTCTTAAGACTAGTTAATGACTTAATCTGGATCTTTTTGGCTTTGTATTTTAGACAAAATAGTCTAGCATCCCAGAAAAAAGGATCCTTTTTTATTTATGATTCATCATCCCCCCGGAATGAATTGAGAGTGAGAGTAGATAAGAGTTAGTGAGCGGTGGAAGATATCAATTTGAATATCTATGTCTGTCCCAATTTCATTACCAAATAATCAAGTTCCATATTTAATGGTTAATAGATTTTCTTTAACCCTCATTTTTAGGTATTTGTTATTTGTCTCTAATGAATAATTTCAATCTATGTAATAACAATTGAGACGGGGATGATTCATACATCTTATTTACTTTATTTTCATTTTCAATTTTAGGGAAAGAGTAGTCAACCTTAAGTTCAAGCAAAAGAAACTACGCATAAATTGAGGAAATCTTTATATGCATGGATTGCTATCCTTATATTTCATTGATAGCGTTCTTTCGCTTTTTTTGAAAAGGATTTGTGAGCCCTTACCTTACTCTTAAATATTTAACATCGAATATCAATAATTCCTTCCAATGAAAATTGTTCAGTCTAATCTGATAGATACGGAAATCCTCGAGATGGATTTATCTCTCTTATGATGATCAAATATAATCCTTAGTAAAACTGTATTTAAATTGTGATGTCGGGGTAGGAAATTTTTTAAAATAATTTGAATGTTTTTTACGGGTCCTTGGGACTCGAAGACGTGTAAGATTGTTGAATCTATTCTATCGAATCATTTGAAGATGCAACGCAGATTCCAATTTTTTTTTATTCGTGTTATTTTTTATTTAGAAATAAAAAAACTATTGCAGTCATACAATAAAATAGAGGGTTAAATTGAATTCTTACTGAGCCTTTTTCTTCCTAACTGAGGCTAAAATTACTTATTCATTTCATATAGAAGTCAAAAGTACTGTGTATTGACCGAAGCAATGACTATTCATGATTCCATAATTGAATCAATTACATACTGGTTCGAAACTAGAGAAATGTTATGGTAAAACTTCGTTTGAAACGATGTGGTAGAAAGCAACGTGCGACTTGAAGGACATGATCAGCTGTGGATTTTTTTCCATCCACCATTTTCTATTTTATATTATCTAGGAATGAATGGGCTCTTGTCTCGACATCCTTTGTTCGGTTCTACTACAACCCTCGTTTTTTGTTGGGTTGTAATGTAAATAGTACATGATGGAGCTCGAGTAGAAAGTATTTATTCATTTCTCAGGGGCAAGGGTCTAGGGTTAATACCAATCAATACGGTGGAACAAACTTCGTAAGTATATTTTTGATCTCGAAATCGAAAGGATCCAATTCGAACCATTTTTCAATGCAAAAGGAAAATCTTTTTGAATTGGTAAAACTCTTTCGATCAAAAGTGTATCATGCAGGAATCAATTGTTCGTATGATTCTTTCATAGAAAGAAATCACAAAAAGGGGTTTGTTGCTGCCATTTTTTAAAACGATTAAAGATCACCGAAGTAATGTCTAAACCCAATGATTCAAGGCAAAGATAAAGGATCCTGGAACAAGGAAATACCGTTTTTCAATTGTCTCAACAATTAGATCAGAATATAATTCGATCAGAAGGAGACAAACAACAAAGGGGTTAGAGACCGCTCAAAAAATGAAATAAATGCCTAAGGCTGTTGTTTTAGGCTATTTGAAAGTTATCCAACTTGAGTTATGAGAGTACGAATGCTCTTTTTTTCTTCTTTTTCGAAAAAGAAGAAAAAAAGAAGGACTTAAATCTCTGGAAATTGATTTGATGATTTTATATATCTATTTGATATTTGACATTCTAATTCGATATATAATAATTTCGAATCATTTTTTCGCGAGCCGTATGAGGAGAAAACCTCTTATACGTTTCTAGGGGGGGTATTGTTCATTTATATCTATCCCAATGAGCCGTTTATCGAATCGTTGCAATTGATGTTCGATCCCGAAGAGAAGGAAGAGATCTTCGGAAAGTGGGTTTTTATGATCCGATAAATAATCAAACCCATTTAAACGTTCCTGCTATTCTATATTTCCTTGACAAGGGCGCTCAACCTACAGGAACTGTTCATGATATTTCAAAGAAGGCGGGGGTTTTTACGCAGCTTAGTCTTAATCAAACGAAATTCTATTAAGCACAATAGAACCAAAAAAGAGAGTGTAGATGACTCCTATATAGTTTTCTATAATTTTTTCTTTACTCTTCCCCTCTTTTTTGGTTCTCTATTCATACCTATTTATTATTCCTATTTAATGGTGCTACTATCGAATATCATGTTCTATACGTATAAGTACTAAAATCTATTTTATTGCTAGAATTTTATTGATATAAGATGCATATAAAAAAGATCAAGTGAGAATTGATAATTGGATCTAGAAATATAAAAAATTTACAGTACTTGCAACTGGGGGATTTTTCATTGGAAATCTATTAACAAATAACAAAACAAGGAATTAAGCTTGTGTATTTGATTTATATTGCTTGATTGCATAAGCCCAAGGTTTCTTCCGATTTTTTTTTCGTTAATTTATTTTTCCTCTTTTTTTTTTGATCCATTTGTATATGTAGTGCACATCCAGTACAAGTCCTTTTACTTTTCGATTTAGTTCAAGTATTTCGAAATTCTTTCTATTTATCGAATTATTTCTCTATTCAATTTTATATAGAATTTTATATAGTTATATTTAATATATTAAATTTCATTTTAATTTGGATTCTCATTATTTGGATTTTCATTAAATTAATAAATTAACTCTTTTTGTTTTCGCCATTGCCATTGTATTTTTTATATTCTTTTCTCACGATTCATCTTCAACATTCATAGTGATATTGACAACAGTGTATCGACCAAATATAATTTGATCGTAGATAAATGGATCTGTTTATCTCCATACCATAGGTTTGGTTTTTTTTCTTGACTTGATTGAAATGACGTATTCGTTGGATTTTCTGTTATACAAGAAGTGTTTTTTTAGTGAAAAAGTTTTTTAATGAAAAAAATGACTACTACTGGACTAAGGGGCCACCGATAATTTTTGACTTTTTCTCTATATTATCGATGTTTTTAATGTTTTTATCTGAGAATTTCTTGTATTTTAATCCGATCTGTTCATTTAATTGTTTTTTTTAGTTTTATGTTCCGACTCGATTAGAAAATTTTTTCTTAGGTTTCTTGCTAGTTTAATATTTTGATTCCGATTGTATCTACACATTCGAATTATTCGGGGTTGCTAACTCAACGGTAGAGTACTCGGCTTTTAAGTGCGGCTTGCATCTTTTACACATTTCTATGAAGCAAAGGATTCGTCCATACCATCGGGAGAGTTTGTAAGACCACGACTGATCCTGAAACAAATGAATGGAAAAACTAGCATGTCGTATCAATGGAGAATTTTGAGACTATTTGATTCTTATTCAATCGGTACAAAACCAGGCTTGAATTCTTGGCCGGACCAAAAGAAATTGAATTCAAAGTCGGGTCGAGTGAATAAATGGATAGACCCCTATGGGTCCCATTATAGGGAAACAAAAAAAAAGCAACGAGCTTCTGTTCTTAATTTCATTTGAATGATTACCCGATCTAATTAAACGTTAAAAAGATATTAGTTCCTAATGCGGGAAAAGGTTTTCCCATGAGTAGATTATCGATTTTTTTAATGAGTCCTAACTATTAGTTAATCCCTTTTATGGGTTGGAGATGAATGTGTAGAAGAAGCAGTATATTGATAAAGATATTTTTTTTCCAAAATCAAAAGAGCGATTGGATTGAAAAAATAAAGGATTTCTAACCACCCTTTATATACTCTAACAAACATAAATATACTATAACAAACATAAACCCATAAACCAATTCAATTAAATGGAAAATGAGAGGATAGAGAATCCGGTGATGAGTCTACCCGTTTCCAAGGTATCCATTTTTTTTTTACTACAATACCTTGTTTTGACTGTATCGCACTATGTATCATTTGATAACCCAATGCATCATTTGATAACCCAATAAATCCCTTACCTTTACCTTTGGTTTAAATAGAATTTCAAATGGAGGAATTTCAAGTCTATTTCGAACTAGATGGATCTCAGCAACACCACTTCCTATACCCACTGCTTTTTCGTGAGTATATTTATGCACTTGCTCATGATTATGCTTTAAATAGATCGAGGGTTTCGTTGGAAAATGGGGGTTATGACAATAAATCTAGTTCACTAAGTTTGAAACGCTTAATTATTCGACTGTATCAACGGATTCAGTTGAGTATTTCTACTAATGATTCTAATCAAAATAAATTTTTTGGATACAACAATAAGTTGTATTCGCAAATGATATCAGAGGGGTTTGCAGTCATTGTGGAAATTCCATTTTCCCTACGATTTCTCTCTTTCTTAGAAGGGAAAGAAATAGCAAAATCTCATAATTTCCAATCAATTCATTCAATATTTCCTTTTTTCGAGGACAAATTCTCACATTTAAAGTATGTTTTAGATGTACTAATACCTCACCCCATTCGCTCGGAAATCTTGGTTCAAATCCTTCGCTACTGGGTAAAAGATGCCTCTTCTTTACATTTATTACGGTTCTTTCTACACGAGTATTTTAATTTTAATTGGAATAGTCTTAGTAATCCAAAGAAATCTATTTCCATTTTTTCAAAAAGTAATTCAAGATTATTCTTGTTCCTATATAATTCTCATGTATGTGAATATGAATCCATCTTCTTTTTTCTCCGTAACCAATCTTCTCATTTACGATCAACATCCTCTGGAGTCCTTCTTGAGCGAATATATTTCTATCGAAAAGTAGAACATCTTGTCGAAGTCTTGGCTAATGATTTTGATTTTCAGGACATCTTATGCTTGTTCAAGGATCCTTTCATGCATTATGTTAAATATCAAGGAAAATCCATTCTGTCGTCAAAGGATACGCCTCTTCTTATGAATAAATGGAAATATTACCTTGTCAATTTATGGCAATCGAATTTTCACATGTGGTCTCAACCGGGAAGGGTTCATATAAAGCACTTCTACAAGCATTCTATCAACTTTCTGGGCTATCTTTCCAGTGTGCGACTAAATCCTTTGTTGGTACGGAGTCAAATGCTAGAAAATTCATTTATCATAGATAAGGCTATGAAGAAGTTCGATACAACCGTTCCAATTATTCCTCTGATTGGATCATTGACTAAGGCGCGGTTTTGTAACACCTTAGGGCATCCCATTAGTAAGCCGACCCGGGCTGATTCCTCTGATTTTGATATTATTGACCGATTTGTGCGTATATGCAGAAATCTTTCTCATTA